ACTGTAGTGTCCGAGTGGATACTCTGACTTTCTCTCGAACCATAGTAATATATTTTGATCAAATCCTTGAATTATTTATTTCTCTTGAAATCTCTTCAATGTTTATTTTTCCTTTTACACACGTCTTTTTTTAGGGGGCCTACATCCATTATGTGGCATAGGGGTTACATCCCGTATGAAACTTAATAGTATACCACTTCTACGAATAGCTCTTAATGCCGCATCTCTTCCGAGACCGGGACCTTTTATCATGACTTCTGCTCGTTGCATACCTTGATCCACTACTGTCCGAATAGCATTTCCTGCTGCGGTTTGAGCGGCAAATGGTGTCCCCCTTCTTGTACCCTTGAATCCACAAGTACCGGCTGAGGACCAAGAAATCACCTGACCCCGTACATCTGTAATAGTCACAATGGTGTTGTTAAAACTAGCTTGAACATGAATAACTCCCTTTGGTATTTTACGCGCATTCTTACGTGAACCAATACGTCCATTTCTACGTGAACCAATTTTTGGTATAGGTTTTCCCATATTTTATTATCTCATAAATAGAAGTCAGAGATATATGGATATATCCATTTCATGTCAAAAACGGATCCTTTCTATTTTTCGATTTTTTTCATTTTATATATATATGTCATTTTATTTAATATTATTTTCATATTCTATTCTAATATATTAATATCTAATATATTAATCAAATTGGAATACAATTTTTTAATATAAATATCTAATTTATTAATTTGATTTTTTTTGTGCATCCGTTCCTTTAGTTTTAGAAAGCCCCTTTTTTTGAAAGATTATCCTTGTCTTTGTTTATGTCTTGGATTGGAACAAATTACTATAATTCGTCCGCGCCTACGGACCAGTCGACATTTTTCACAAATTTTACGAACGGAGGCCCTTATTTTCATATTTGTCATTCCTTAACTGAATTCCGAATCTATTTATTGGAAGAAAATAGGGTTTCCTTAAATTTGGAACTTCTAATTGTATCCCCATAAAAAAAAGAATGTTGAAGTTGAAAAACAGTCTAATCATTCGAATTTTGGTTCCGGGGTCTATAAATTATACGCTCTCCGCTTGAATCAAAATGACTTACTTCCATTTTTACTTTATTTCCCGGTAGTATACGTATAAAACTATGTCAAATCCTTCCGGAAACATAACCTAGAATCAGATTTTCATTATAGAAACGAACCTGGAACATACCATTGGGAAGTGATTCAGTAATTAAAACCTCATGAATCCATTTATTTCTTTTATTCCTATTCCAGTTAAAACCCCTTCCCGTATTAACTAATGTATGAGGAGTGATATAGTGATATTAAAAACCCGCTTTTTCTCTCTCTTTTTTCACAAAAATGTATGTAAGTTTCTCATATAATTCGGATATCAGAAAGATTACCATATATAACATAAAATTTCTCCGCCGATTCTTTCTAATCGAGCCTCTCGATCTGTCATTATACCTCGAGAAGTAGAAAGAATTACAATCCCCATCCCTCCTAAAATTCTAGGAATTCGTTGATAATTAGAATAGATTCGTAGACCAGGTCTACTGATTCGTTTTAAATTCAAAATTTTTTTATATGATCCTTTCCTATTTCTTCTATGCCGTAGAGTTAAAACTAAAAAATATTTGTTGCTTTCCCTATGTTTTCTCACGTTTTCAATAAAACCTTCTCGGAAAAGTATTGTAACAATATTTTCGGTGATGTTAGTAGATGGTATTCGAACCGTTCCTTTTTTATTCATGTCAGCATTTCGTATAGAAGTTATTATGTCAGCAATGGTGTCCTTACCCATGATAAACTAAAATGATTGTTGCCCTTGACTTTTGATATAATCAACATGCTTTTTTCTTATTTTCTATCTTTTATTTAATTAATTCTATTTATTAATTAAATATTAAAATTTAGAAATTAAAATAGAATTAATTAATTAATTTCTAAATAATATAAATATATATATCTAATTAATTATCTAATTAATTAATTTCTAAATAATCTAAATATATATTAAAAATCTATATTTTCTAAAATCTAGATTCTATATTACTATATTAATATAATAAATAGAAAATCTATATTAAAAAATATTCCAAAATAAAATCTAAAAATATAGATAGTAATATTAAATAATTAAATAATATTTTAAATAATATTAATAATTAAAAAATAGTAATAATTAATATAAATTAATAAAAAATAATAATTCAATAATATCTAAAAAAATATATATTTTTATTTTAATAGAATTTTTTATAATAAGATTCATTTTTATAATAAGATTAATAAGATTTTATAATAAGATTAATAAGATTTAGAATTTTTATAAAGAATTTAATAAGATTTATAATAATTAAAAATCCAAAAGGTATATGCGTGAGACATAATCAATCTATTAATTAATCTATTTCATTCAAATACTATAAATATATCATGGTCTTGTCTTATAATACCTCAGGTGCTAATGAAACTATTTTAGTGAAATTTAATTGTCTCAATTCCCGGGCGATCGCACCAAAAATTCGAGTTCCTTTTGGATTTCCTTCTTGATCAATGACAACCGCAGCATTATCATCATATTGTATTATCATACCGTTGTTACGTTTGAGTTCTTTACAAGTCCGTACAATTACAGCTCTGATCACTTCTGATCTTTCTAAAGGTGTATTTGGTACTGCTTCCTTGATTACAGCAACAATAACGTCACCAATATAAGCATATCGTCGATTACTAGTTCCTATGATTCGAATACACATCAATTCGCGGGCCCCGCTGTTATCGGCTACATTCAAATGGGTTTGAGGTTGAATCATATCATTTTTTTTCTCTGTTCTTTCAGTGCAAAAGGCGAAGTAAAAAAAAAAAGAAATATTGTGTATCAAAAAAAAAGAAACCTACAATTGAAATTGTTTTTTTTTTTCATCCCAAAGACCTCTTTCCTTTGGTTCTAATTATTATGCCGAAATAATGAATTGAGTTCGTATAGGCATTTTGGATGCTGCTATTGCAATAGCTTTTCTGGCTATATTTTCTGTGACTCCGCCCATTTCATAAAGTATTCTACCTGGTTTAACTACAGCTACCCAATATTCAGGAGATCCTTTTCCCGAACCCATACGTGTTTCTGTAGGTCTTACTGTAACCGGTTTGTCTGGAAATATGCGTACCCATATTTTTCCACCGCGGCGGGCATTTCGTGACATTGCCCGCCGCCCTGCTTCTATTTGTCTAGATGTGATCCAAGTGGGCTCAAGTGCCTGAAGAGCATATCTACCGAAGCAAATATGATTACCTCGAGAGGATATTCCTTTCATTCTTCCTCTATGTTGTTTACGGAATCTGGTTCTTTTGGGGTTATAGTTGATGGTTCTTTCTCAATTCCATCTCTACTACAGAACCGTACATGAGATTTTCACCTCATACGGCTCCTCGCGAATGAAAGGATTAAAATAGAATATACATGGATTTCAAATAATATACCGAATTGTCGTGGGATTTTTTTAGATTTCATCTAATCTATTGGAAATTTGTATATCTTGTTTTGATATATAACTAAATAAGTATTCTTTTTCTATTATAGACAATTCTTGCTATCTAGATATAAATAATGTTGTTTTGTTGTGTTATAAGGTTCTAACGAATTTTGTTTTTCCTTTTATTATCATATCGGATTGGACCCAATTTAGAAATCCAAAAAAATCAAAAATTTCGCGGGCGAATATTTACTCTTTCATTATCTATTTCAGATGTAGGGTTAGACCATGACTCCTCAGAACAGGATTCCTCAGAATAAATGGATTGGTTCTTGGTTCGTTCCGCCATCCCACCCAATGAATCATTAAGATTCGTTTTTAATAAAATCTTAGGCATTCACCGCTTCCGTCGTTCCCATCGCTTCTCGATTAATGGTTAGGTCTTAATTGTACAATGGAGCCTTTAATTTCTAATTCCATTTTCTTTTTTCTTGAGTCAACCTTCTCAGTTTTTAGTGACTCGGGGCTCTTGATTTGTTTGTTCTATGAATATAGTCATCTAATTATGGATTAATTAATATTGATGCTTTATTACACTACCTTTTATGAGATGACTCATAGACCTTACATATTCGAATTCTCTATCATTGATATTCTTTTTCTCGCTTTCTTTCACCCTTTCATATATCCATATATTCTTATTGCTTCACAACTCATAATCAGATTCGTTTTTCTTTTTTTATGCAATATTTCAGTTGGTATAATGATATTGCCAATATATCATATCTTTACTTATATCTTGACTGGTTCTTTAGATCCAGATAATGCGAAGCGATGAGTTGGTTATTAGTTCTATAGTTATTAATTAATTAATACTACGAGTTGGTTTATTTTTTTGTTGAATCCTAACCACTCTAAAAAAAAAACCAACACAACGAGTCGCACACTAAGCATAGCAATTATATCAATATCAAATGATTAATCGAATTTTTATTCAATCTTATAAAATTAAATTGAAATTGCTCATTTTTGATTTAACAGAATAAGAATGGAAGAATTTTTCTTTTTTTTTTTCGCTAGATAGAACGTTAACGATAAGGCAAAGTTTATTATTCTTCGTTTACAAATATCCAAATTTTGATGCCTAATACCCCATAAATAGTTCGAACTGTATAGGAACAATAATCAATTTTTGCTCGAATGGTTTGTAGAGGAACCCTACCTTCTCTGATCCATTCGACACGTGCAATTTCTTTTCCGTCGATACGTCCCGCAATTTGTACTTGAACTCCTTTTGTACCTGCCTGTTCAGTTAATTCAATAGCTTTTTTCATTGCTTTACGAAAAGAAACTCTATTCTTTAATTGTCCAGCTATAAATTCTGCAAGAATATTAGGGTGTCCATAAGGGTTTGCAATTCTTGTAATAGCAATGTTGAGTTTTCCGTTCATACAATTAAGTTTTTTTTGCACATTTGTCTGTAATTCTTCGATTCTTCGAGGTTTACCTTCTATTA